TGTCTAAAAAAGATCCAATCCATGTATATATATTATATATTTAAGTCCATGCAGTAACTTCGTAGTGGCTCGTGTCTTATTCTTGTTCTTGAATAATAAAATTCAATTCTTTAGCAAGTCTAGGAATAAACAAAACCGATCTTAACTGCTTTTCTTTTATTGAATGAAATGGTACTCATCAAAACGAAATTCATTTGATTGATACATGTACACCTCTCAATTCGACATAGATTCAAGATATTTCATCGAATCATGTGATGAATAAATTCTACTTGTCCCTGGATCCCTGAACTAAATAATTCTTTTTCTAGGAATATAAAATTTTTTCGATAACTTCTTGATCCCCCTTATCCTATTTTTTTGTTAATTTCCGTAGTGGGAGCCCCCTTTCTTTTTATTTTCTGGTGGACCAACCCCTCCCTAAAAGAATCCTATCTTCCCTTACGTATTATTTCTATACTCTATTTTTATTAATATGAATTAAGAGTTCTTTTCTTAATTGATTTATTCTATTAACTACTCTTTTTTTCTTATTCTATTAACCATTCATTCTTATCTTATTCAAATCATATCAGTAGAAGTGATTGACAACTGGAAGAAGCGGTTCATACAATGGGCAATGGGCATCGGATAGACGTTAGGCAAATATGCCGCCCCTATCGTCTAGCGGTTTAGGACATCTCTCTTTCAAGGAGGCAACGGGGATTCGACTTCCCCTGGGGGTAGGGGGTACTACAAAGGTAAGTTGATCATATTATGGATTACCAATATACCCCGAAGCACCAAAACAAAGAGGTTCTTCTTGGGTCTGGGTCGATGCCCGAGCGGTTAATGGGGACGGACTGTAAATTCGTTGGCAATATGTCTACGCTGGTTCAAATCCAGCTCGGCCCAACAATTCAACAATATACCATGAGATGATATAACCCCCCCGTCCTTCAGAAATACCCGATACGGACGAAGAAAAACAGAATCAAAATTTCTGCTCGATCCCTTATTTCCCTGGGATTGTAGTTCAATTGGCCAGAGCACCGCCCTGTCAAGGCGGAAGCTACGGGTTCGAGCCCCGTCAGTCCCGACAGATTCAATAAGTAGATCAATCATCTTTCCTTTTTCTGTCAACAGGGGAGCAGGAAGTAAAATTTCATTCCCAGGGGGGTTCTTTTTTTTTTCCCTTTCGTTTTGTCTTTCTCATCAAACAAATAGGAGGATTTTCATTACTTCAAGTAGTACTGATTGATATTAGAAAGACCTATGTAGATTTGTACAATTGATGGTAGCACTAAAGTCAGTATTCCAAGAGATACTGAATCTGTTTTTGCGATGGAATATAGGACTATATGTTTCTTAAGCGCACATACAAAAATGGAATTCTTTTCTTGTACAATACAAAATGAATTTAACAGAATTCCCCCGATAGAATACTTTTCCAACTTAAAAAGTCTCCCTTTATGGCTCCGGTTTTGTTTGTGTAACCTCAATTGCTAATGTGAAGTATAAAAAAAAGATTTCATTCAAAAGTCCTTTTTTATTGGACCGGGAATCCTATTTTGGATTCAGTATGGATAAAAGATCTTCCTATGTTATACTATTCAATTCGCGACGACGAATTTATTTGATAGCTCAGATATTGTTATTCATGATATTGATCCGATTCAAAATCATTGAGAGATAATTCATTCATTGAATTTAAGAATTTACAGTCGAAAGATTTATCATCTCTATGGGATTAAATCCCGAGTTATTGTGAAGTAAAAAAAAGATGAGATTATGGAAGTAAATATTCTTGCATTTATTGCTACTGCCCTGTTCATTCTAGTTCCTACTGCTTTTCTGCTTATCATTTATGTAAAAACAGAAAGTCAAAATAAAAATCAAAAGGATTAATTAATTTTAATTAATGTTTACTTCTGAGTTCTTATCAATGATTGAAGAAAAAAAAAATGATTCCAATTGTGCGTCTTAAATGAAATGAGCGGACTAGAATCGACAGTATTCTATCAGATCCGATACTATAGTATAAGTATAGTAAGAAAGAAATAGATATTTCTTTCTTACCATACTATCTATTAGTGTTATTGTAGTGTATAAAGTTGTACTTTAGAATAAAGAAAGGGACTTGGTGTCGATCAATCTACAATATTCTCTTTATATATGTATCAAAATAATAAAGATATGGAATTTACATAGAACCCATTCACTTTTTTGATACCTCTTTTTTTCGATCAATATAAAAGAATTGTCTTACTTTATAGTTTGAATTTCTAGATTTCTTTTTATTTGCAATCTGAGTATTGTGATCCATCGAAAGAATCAACAAAGGAAAAAGCATTATGGGCATCTATTAAAGAGTCGTAATCCTTTTTCTAGCATTCCTAATAAAAAATCGGTAAGTGCACAATAGGTGACTCGCCCAAGGCAAGATCTTCTTATGCATAGTATCTCGTTAAACAACTACTATGTCTAAGTTTCATTTTTTCTCATAAAAATAACGTATACA